GGATTCAATTTTTCCCTCAACCAAATTCTTATCGAAAAATTATTTTTCAATAACTTGTTGATCCCTATACCTCTTCCCAGATTTCCAGATTTATTATCGTTTTTTAATTTCCCGGCTTAGTGTGAGATAGAAATATGCCCACCGAATCTTAAGAATGAATGAAAGTGAAAGAAATGAAGTTTAACCCCCTCGCCTTTTCAAGCAAACCAATCATTCCCCGAAAGGATCCTATCTTTCTTTCGTATTACTTATTTTTTTTCTATTTTTAGAATTTTAGAGTGGCGATTGGAATGAACAATTTATAAATTAAAATGATGAATCAAAAAATTCTATGGAATTTTGAAAGACGGAAAGATCCTTCTGATCGAGTCATATCATTCCATTATATTGACAATTTCAAAAAACTGTTCATACTATGAACATAGTATAATGGCGGTCGGGCAAGTATGCCCCCATCGTCTAGTGGTTCAGGACATCTCTCTTTCAAGGAGGCAGCGGGGATTCGACTTCCCCTGGGGGTAGGGTACTACGAAAGGAAGTTGATCGTGGATTATCAATAAAGACTAAAATTGATTCTTCCTGGGTCGATGCCCGAGCGGTTAATGGGGACGGACTGTAAATTCGTTGGCAATATGCCTACGCTGGTTCAAATCCAGCTCGGCCCAATAATTCGCCGATCCACCATGAAATGATGTAACCATTTGTTGTTCTCCGGAAATGTCCGATGCGCTCTGATACGGAAGAATAAAAATCTGATACATCCCTACCGCTATTTATTTTATTACGTATTTTTTCCACAAATCCAGATTTTGCTAATAATCTGGATTCATATCAAGATCTGTAAGTATAAAGTCTAAGGAAAGGAGTAAAAGTAAAGTAAATAAAAAAGAGTCTTTTTTATTTTCATTGATTCATTGAAAGATTTATTTTCAATCGATTTGGAAATAACGAACAGATTACTAGTAATCCGTGTCGATCTCGCTAAAGTGCATATCCATATAGATATCAATATATCAGTTCCGCCTCTGCCAGTTACAACAAGACGATTCTAATCTAAAATCGAAATAGAAAGGGTTTGAATGAAATCGTAAGAATATGCATGCTGTACGCTTTTTTTTTTTTCCCTGGGATTGTAGTTCAATTGGTCAGAGCACCGCCCTGTCAAGGCGGAAGCTGCGGGTTCGAGCCCCGTCAGTCCCGATGGATAGAAATCTAAAAATACATCAATTCATTTCTTCTGTGAAAGGGAGTAAAAATAACAAACATAATCTCATTCCTAACAGGGATCTCTCTTTTTTTTTTTAGTAAAGGTTCTGCTGAAGAAAGAAAACAAACTCTTCCAATAAAAAAAAGTAAAGGAATTTGTGATTGGATCAGAAATACAATTTTTGAATTTGGTATGGATAAAAGATCTTCCTATGTTATACTATTCAATTCTCGACGATGAATCGATTTGATAGCTGAGATATTGTTATTCATGATATTGATCCGATTCGATATCATCGAGATGTAATTTATACCATTGAATTTACCGACGAAAGATTTATCATCTCTATGGGATTAAATCCCGAGTTATTGCGAATTAAAGAGAAATCCAACGATGAGATTATGGAAGTAAATATTCTCGCATTTATTGCTACTGCACTGTTCATTCTAGTTCCTACTGCCTTCTTACTTATAATTTACGTAAAAACAATAAGTCAAAGTGATTAATTTGACTTAAACTTGACTTCTTAGTTCTTATCAATGCAATGATGGAAGAAAAAAATGAAAAAGGATTTCAATTTCGTGTCTTACTCTTAAATGAAATGATCGGACTAGAATCAGCAGTATTCTATGAAATCTGATTGTATGGTAGAAAGAAAAAAAAATCTTTTTCTTTCTACCATACTATCTATTATTGTAGTGTATAAAGTTTTACTCTATAAAGATAGAGGTTAAATATGGATCAATCTACAATATGAATATGTATCTTCATATATATAGAATATCAATCACATATATGTAATGTACATAGCGTCCCAATTTTTTTTTCTTTGTTTCATCTATTTGATTTGTATTGGTTCCAATCAATCTGAAATAATCAAAAGGCAACTCTTATTCTTCCGATTCGAATTTTTTTATTTCTGATTATTTTCAAGACCAATCCCGATATCATATTAAAAAAAAAATAATCTTTTTAGCATTCCGAAGAAGTAATTGATTAAATAGTTGACAGATGATCCAGGGGTTCTATGGTAAACTTTTTACCATTTCTAAAAGATTAGTAAAACCTAACCGATTTTTAACGTTTGAACCATGATATGAAATGAAAGCATAAATCCAATTTCGAAACGCAAATAATAAAACAAGCGGTACGCACGTAATATGTGACTCGCCTAAGGCAACGCAACGGCAATATCTTATTATGTGTAGTATCTCGTTAGACAACTACTATGTCTATCTTGTTTCCTATAGAAAGTATGTATCCGCTTAATAACTAATAAAATAACAGAACTATTTTCTCTTTGAAAAAAGTTAAAATAAAAAAGGGGGGGAATAAATAAATAAATAAAAAAAGGGTTCCGCGGTTCCTCATTGTCCATATATAACTTTGGTAAGAGCCAGTTCATCGAAATAGAAATTTTAGAAAGAATTCGGTTGGAATAAATTTCCTATTATTTGTATTCCCTTTACTTTAAAAATACGAACATGGGAATAATTCAAATCTTTGTTTGATTGAAAGAGTATTTTCTATTTCTATATTATCCATAGAATACATTACTCCACTCGAATACACTATAATTCCGAAATGCAGATATTTTTTAATTCAATTTATAAATTGAATTAATGAAAATTAAATATAAAAATTAAAAAAATTTCAGAACCCGTCTATAAAACAATTGATACAGTTTGATTTGAGTTTTTTCCCTCAACTCAATTAGTAGTACCTTTAGAGTCCACTTCTTCCCCATACTACGAGTGAAAGGGAAAATGTAAAGACTACCATTAAAGCAGCCCAAGCGAGACTTACTATATCCATGTAAATTATGTCTCCTATCTCTATCAATATGAAGGAATTATTTCATTATTGTTATTTTTCACTAATAATAGTGGAATCGCTGGCACAGAGTCAAAAAGGGATTATGGCCTAACACCATTGACGAAAGAATCCAATAAATCCAATTATAACATCTAACAAGTTCTTATATGATTTCTAGTATAATCGGAAAACATTAAGCACAAACAAAATATCCAGAGACACCCTTGGAAGTATTAAGGGAATGAATCTTACTAACAGGTAGGAATAATAAGACCTATGCTTTATTTTGTTGCCCTCCATTTCATTAAGTAAAAAAAAATATAGAATCAAGATAGATCACTTTGCATACTCTTATTTCCATTTGATCTTACCGTCTCCCGATTGTCTCTGTAAAACAATCGGAAGACAGCCTAGCCTATTAAATTCTTTGACTAGGGGTTACCGAAAAGAAATAATTTTTTTTTTTTTTATTAAATATTAAATTTATATTATATATATATATATTAAATTATATTATATATATATATTAAATACATAACATAAATGCAAAAAAAATTAATATTTAATATATAATTTAATATATAAATTATATAAATTAATATATAAATATATAGTAAATTAATATATAAATATATAGAAAAATAGAAATTTAATTTATAATTAAAAAATAATAATAAAATAATAAAAAGAAAGCCAATTAGCTATTCAATCTAAATAATATTGAATAAATTAGCTATTCAATCTAAATAATATTGAATAAATGCCGGAGCGCTCATATACTTTCATGAGTCTGTATACAAAGTTTATTCCGCCCCTTACCCAACTAAAAATGGAATTAGATTCCCTGTCCGATCTATCCCTATTCAATCTAATTCAAGACCCAGTCAGTAGACGGACACTACATTAGTAGTGGAGTGGAAGGACTATCATATCAAGATTTACCGATTCCTTTTCACTAATAGAATCTTTCCTTGAATCCGAGACGCAAGGATTTATAGCATTTTAAAGAGTAAAACCTCCAGATGCTTAGAATTTAGAATCAAGCAAGTCTCAAGAGTCCTTTTCCCCCGCTTGCTTCTGCTGGAAAAAAATTGTCAAGTTTTATATCAACAAAACGGAATAAACTATTTTGTCGATCAGGCGACACCCGGATTTGAACTGGGGAAAAAGGATTTGCAGTCCCCCGCCTTACCGCTCGGCCATGCCGCCAAAACTATACAAAATAAATATATAAGAATACCCCCCAAAAACCAAAAAAAGGGTCGTTCTAAACTTCTTTTTTTTTATTTGTTTGTATCTTAAATTATGTTTTCCCTAATCCCATTCTTAAAAGAGATCCTTCCCCCCTTTTTCTATTGAAAAAACAAACGTGCATTTTCAGTCAAAAAGAAAAAATTCAGGACAAATCGGAACCGTTAACTATTAATTCATGAACGATTCTTGAATTTTAATTTAAAATAAAATGGTTTTTTCCTAATGAGATAAGAAAATCCAAATTGAGACATAACTAATCAGTATTTATTTTTCAAGAAAAAAAAATCCTTTTCCATTTCAATTATAACAGCAATTATCAGTATATGTAAACCCTAGAACATAAATTGTTACACAGATATTATCTAATCGTGTATCTTATCCGTATATAATGCCTATAGGGAATTTTCATAAAATTTTCGTGCTTCAATTTTTTTGACAATTTTTCATTAAATAGATTGAATAGAAAATACAAATTTAACACGACATGTGCTGTCCCGAACGAATAGGGCTGCAATAATGGAAGAGACATCTATATAGATAGCTATAGCTAGAGTTATATCTGCACATGTTTAATAAATCCAAGCCTTATTACGTTACGCACTTCAATCGTATTCTACAAATTCTACTAAAAAAAAATAGGTAAAATTTTATCTCTTCTCTGCGAATTCGAATTCTTTTTTGAACAATTGAATCCGTGAAAAGGTTAAGTGCTAAAAAAAGAAAT